TTAAAGAAACATCCTATAAAAACAGCCCAGTTTCACAAAATTCTTATCTTAATTCGTATCAAAAAAATCCGAAGTTCGAAATACTTAAAGATAACAAAAAAAAATACCTGTTCTGGTTTGAAAAACCTCTTGTGAATCTTCTTTTCGACTATAAACGATGGAATCGACCATTGCGATATATAAAAAATGCTCGATTTGAGAATGCTGTAAGAAATGAAATGTCACAATATTTTTTTTATACATGCCAAAGTGGTGGAAAACTAAGAATATCTTTTACATATCCTCCAAGCTTGTCAACTTTTTTGGAAATGATAAAAAGAAAGATGTTTTTGTACACGCCAGAAAAACTCACCTTGGAAGAACTTTATAATCGTTGGGTTTATACTAATGAACAAAAAAAAAACAACCTGAGCAACGAATTTTTCAATCGAATCGAAGCTCTAGACAGAGGGTTTCTTGCTCTGGATGTACTCGAAAAAAGAACCAGATTGTGCGATGATGAGACTGAACAAAAATGCTTACCTAAAATATATGATCCTTTTTTGAACGGATCCTTTCGTGGAACAATAAAAGAATTATATTCACGCTCAAGCATGAATGAAGATTTTATCACCTCGACAGAAGATTCTATAGAAACAATTTGGAGAAATAAGTTTCATTATATCTTTACTGCGGATTACCCAGAATTGGAATTGACAAACATTGACAGCCTTTTGACCTCAATAAATGAAATTGCCGGAGAATCACCACCCAAATTGAAAGACCCTTCTTTATTTTTATTGTCAGAACAAGGAAAATTTTTGGATTCAGAGAATAAAGCGAAATATTTCCTTACTGCAGTTACAACAGATTTAAACGATCAAACAACTAGAAAAAAATATATTGGACTAAAAAAAATCAGTAAAAAGGTTCCTCGATGGGCATACAAATTGACGGACGATTTGAAAGAACAAGAGAGGGAAAATGAGGAAGAGTCAACGGAGGATCGCGGTATTCGTTCACGAAAAGCCAAACGTGTAGTAATTTTTACTGATAACGAACAGAATGCCAATACTAATACTGTTCCCAAAAATACTAGTAATAGTAATCCAGCAGCAGAAGTAGCTTTGATACGTTATTCACAACAATCCGATTTTCGTCGCGATTTAATCAAAGGATCCATGCGCACTCAAAGACGTAAAACAGTTACTTGGGAACTGTTTCAATCAAATGTGCATTCACCCCTTTTTTTGGACAGAATAGAAAAAAAAAACCTTTTTTTTGCTTTTGATATCTCCGGAATGGTGAATTCCTTTTTTAGGAATTTTACAGGGAAAGGTGTAGAATTAAAAACTTCGGATTGTGAGGAGGAAGAGGCAAGAGAAAAGGATAAAAAAACCACAGAGAAAAAAGAGGAGAATGAGCGGATAGCAATAGCAGAGACTTGGGATACTCTTCTATTTGCTCAAGCAATAAGAGGATCCATGTTAGTAACCCAATCAATTCTTAGAAAATATATAGTATTGCCTTCATTGATAATAGCCAAAAACCTTTGCCGTATGTTATTATTTCAATTCCCCGAGTGGTACGAAGATTTAAAAGCGTGGAATAGGGAAATGCATGTTAAATGCACTTATAATGGTGTTCAATTATCAGAAAACGAATTTCCGAAAAATTGGTTAATCGACGGTATTCAGATAAAGATCCTGTTTCCATTCCGCCTGAAACCTTGGCACAAATCTAAGTTACGATCCCAGCATAGAGAAACAATAAAAAAGAAAGGAAAGAAAGCGAATTTTTGTTTTTTAACAGTTTGGGGAATGGAAACAGATCAGCCTTTTGGTTCTCCCCGAAAACAACCTTCCTTTTTTGAACCCCTTTGTAAAGAATTTGAAAAAAAACTGAGAAATAGAAAGGCGAAAAAGAAATATTTTATAGCTCTAAAAATTTTTAAAGAAAGAGTAAAATGGTTTTTAAAGGTCTCAAAAGAAAAAACAAGATGGGTTATCCAAACGATTCTATTTATAAAAAGAATAATGAAAGACCTTGCAAAAAGAAATCCAATTCAATTATTTGGATTGAGAGAAGTATATGAATCGAGCCAAAATGAAAATGAAAATAATGGGATAATAATAAGGAATCCGAATACGCATGAATCCTCCATTCAAATAAGATCCATGGATTGGACAAATTCTTTACTGACAGATAAAAAAACAACCGATCTGGCTGATAGGACAACTACGATCAGAAATCAAATCGAAAAAATCACAAAAGACAGGAAAAAAATCTTTCTAACTCTAGACATAAACATTAGTCCTAACAAGACAAATTTTGATAATATAAAATTCGAATTACCAAAAAATATTTGGCAGATATTAAAAAGAAAAAGCACCCGAGTCATGCGTAAATGGCACTATTTTATGCAATTTCTTATTGTTATCGAAAAAACCTACACAGATACCCTTTTATGTATAATAAATATTACAAGAATCCATGTACAACCTTTCCTTGAATCAAAAAAAATTATTGATAAATACAATTACAATGATAAAACAACCCAAGAAGGAATTGAGGAAACAAATCCAAATACAATTCATTATATTTCGACTATCAAAAATAGAAAAAAGTCGCTTTCTAATATTAGTAAGAAGAATTCACAGACTCTTTGTGATTTATCCTCTTTGTCACAGGCATATGTATTTTACAAATTATCACAAACCCAAGTTATTAACAAGTATCACTTGAAATCCGTACTTCAATATCAGGGAACATCCCTTTTTATTAAGTCTATAATAAGGGATTTTTTGAAAACACAAAAAATATTTCATTTCGGATTAAGGGATAAAAAACTTCACAAGTTTGGCATGAATGATTGGAAAAGCTGGTTAAGAAGTCATTATCACTATCAACATGATGTATCTCAGACTAGATGGTCTAGATTAGTACCACAAAAATGGCGAAATAGAGTCAATCAAAGTTGTCTGGTTCAAAAAAAAGACTCATCCCGTTTTGATTCATACGAAAAAGACCAATTAATTTATTACCAGAATTACCAGAAAAAAAATGATTATGTAGTAGATTCATTACCGAGTCAAAAAGCAAAATTCAAAAAAAACTACAGATATGATCTTTTATCACATAAATATATGAATTATGCCGATAATAAGGACTCATATCTTTATAGATCACCATTACAAGGAAACGAAGTCCGAGGGATTCCCCATAATTACAACACATATAATCCTGAATTTTTTTATGTGCCAGGGGATATAGTTCTTAGTGATTATCTAGGAGAAGATTCAATTATTGAGACGGATAAACATACAGATAGAAAATTTGTTGATTGGAGACTTCTTCATTTTTGTCTTAGAAAAAAAAGCGATATTGAGGGTTGGAACAATATAGATATCGGAACCACCATTAATCAAAATACTAAGAGTGGAACTAATTATTATAAAATAATTGACAAGATGGATAAGAAAGATCTTATTTATCTCGCGAGTCATAAACAAATCAATTCGTCCCATCAAACACAAAACCTTTTTGACTGGATGGCAATGAATGAAAAAATATTCAATTGTCACATATCAAGTCTGCAACTTTGGTTTTTCCCAAAATTTGTGTTACTTTATAATACATATAAAATTCAACCGTGGATCATACCAATCAATTTACTTCTTTTGAATTTTCATGTAAACGAAAACTTTAGTGAAAAAAAAAATATCAACAGAACAAAAAAAAAGGATCTTCATATCTCATCGAATCAAAAAAAATCTCTTGAATTAGAGGTAGAGGATAAAAATAAAAAAGAAAAACAACAATCAGCCCAAGGCCAGGTGGATCGGGGATCAGACGCACAAAATCAAGGGAATCTTGCATCAGATATATCAAACCAACAAAAAGATGTTAAAGAAAATTATGAGGGATCAGACACTAGAAAGAAAAAACAATCTAAGAGAAACACGGCAGCAGAACTAGATTTATTTCTGAAAAGATATTTTCTTTTTCAATTGAGGTGGGATGATCCTTTGAATCCAAGAATAATCAATAATATTAAAGTATATTGTCTCCTGCTTAGATTGATAAATCCAAAGGAAATTGCTATATACTCTATTCAAAGAGAAGAAATGAGCCTGGATGTAATGCTGATTCAGAAAGATCTAACTCTTAAAAACCTGATAATAAAAGGAATTTTGATTATTGAACCAGTTCGTCTGTCTATAAAATGGGATGGGCAGTTTATTATGTATCAAGCTATCGCTATTTCATTAGTGCATAAGAGTAAGCACCAAACTCAAACTAATGGAAAATGCCGAGAAAAAAGAAATGTTTATAAGAACGGTCTTGCTGAGTCCATTTCACGACATGAAAATGAAAGGGTGATTGGAAATCGAGACGAAAATCATTATGATTTTTTTGTTCCTGAAAATATTTTATCCCCTAGACGTCGTAGAGAATTCAGAATTCGAATTTGTTTCAATTCGGAGAAAGTGAATGTTGTGGTTAAGAATCTAGTATTTCGGACTGGGAACAATGAAGGTAATTGTGTTCCATTTTTGGATGAAAGCAAGCATCTTGATATAGATAATACATTTTGTAAGTTCAAATTTTTTATTTGGCCAAATTATCGATTAGAAGATTTAGCTTGTATGAATCGCTATTGGTTTGATACCAATAACGGTAGTCGTTTCGGCCTGTCAAGGATACATATGTATCCACGATTGAAATTTCGTTGATGGTATATTTCGCATCGATCACGCGCTCGATCTTATATGGTATCTAAGGGGAAACAGACGTACACATGCCCTTCTTATTTGATTTGTTATATTACATTCTGATACATGATACGGATTCAACGGCCTATCTTATCAATTAATAGATCTAGGAATGACCGGACAGAATCCTCTTTAAGTCAAAAATTTTTCTTTTGTAGTAGGTGCAGAAATTTACTATCTTTTTGTATCCATATCAAAAACCAATTGCAAATGAGATTTATTATGGATTAATTCTATTTGAAAAAAAAAGCAAGCAATAAGTATAAAGCAAAAGCAGTAAGTCTAAGTATATGAATCAATCTATATTTTTGAGTATACCAAATTAAAAAAGACGGCATTCTCTTATTATTATTACTGATCCGTAAAATCTCATATCTTTCAAAAAAAAGTAAAAAGGAGAGAAGCATTCGTTATTATGGTAAAAAATTCATTCATCTCAGTTATTTCGCAAAAAGAAAACGAAGAAAATAAGGGTTCTGTTGAATTTCAAGTATTCAGTTTCACTAATAAAATACGGAGACTTGCTTCACATTTGGAATTGCACAGAAAGGACTATTCATCTCAGAGAGGTCTACGGAAAATTCTGGGAAAACGCCAACGGCTATTGGCTTATTTGTCAAAGAAAAATAAAGTACGTTATAAAGAATTAATGGGTCAGTTGGATATTCGGAACCCCAAAACTCGTTAAACTAATTGGAATATTGAATTTTTTGAATTATTTGATTTATTCGATTTGAACTAAATGTGGATGAACTTCATGTCGTTTTCAGCAATTCCTGGAATAATGAATCGGGGAAAAAAATATGCCTGTACCTGCTACAAGAAAAGACCTCATGATAGTCAATATGGGTCCACAACACCCATCGATGCATGGTGTTCTTCGACTCATCGTTACTCTAGATGGTGAAGATGTTATTGACTGCGAACCCATATTAGGTTATTTACACCGGGGAATGGAAAAAATTGCGGAAAATAGAACAATTATACAATATCTGCCTTATGTAACACGTTGGGATTATTTAGCTACTATGTTTACAGAAGCAATAACGGTAAATGGACCAGAACAGTTGGGAAATATTCAAGTACCTAAAAGAGCTAGCTATATTAGAGTAATTATGCTGGAACTGAGTCGTATAGCTTCTCATTTGTTATGGCTTGGCCCCTTTATGGCGGATATTGGTGCGCAGACTCCCTTTTTCTATATTTTCAGAGAGAGAGAATTTATATATGATCTATTCGAAGCTGCTACGGGTATGCGAATGATGCATAATTATTTCCGTATCGGAGGAGTCGCTGCCGATCTACCCTATGGCTGGATAGATAAATGTTTCGATTTCTGTGATTATTTTTTAACAGGGGTTACTGAATATCAAAAGCTTATTACGCGCAATCCTATTTTTTTCGAACGAGTTGAAGGGGTAGGCATTATTGGAGGAGAGGAAGCAATAAATTGGGGTTTGTCAGGACCAATGTTACGAGCTTCCGGGATTCAGTGGGATCTTCGTAAAGTTGATAATTATGAGTGTTACGACGAGTTTGATTGGGAAGTACAATGGCAAAAAGAAGGAGATTCATTAGCTCGTTATTTAGTCCGAATCAGTGAAATGGCAGAATCCATAAAAATAATTCAACAAGCCCTGGAAGGAATTCCGGGGGGGCCTTATGAAAATTTAGAAGTCCGCCGTTTGGATAGAGCAAGGGATTACGAATGGAATGATTTTGAATATCGATTCATTAGTAAAAAACCTTCACCTACTTTTGAATTGTCGAAACAAGAACTTTATGTGAGAGTGGAAGCTCCAAAAGGGGAATTGGGAATTTTTCTGATAGGAGATCGAAGCGTTTTTCCCTGGAGATGGAAAATTCGTCCGCCGGGTTTTATCAATTTGCAAATTCTTCCTCAGTTAGTTAAAAGAATGAAATTGGCTGATATTATGACAATACTAGGTAGTATAGATATCATTATGGGAGAAGTGGATCGGTGAAATGATAATAGATATGACAGAAGTACAAGCTATCAATTCTTTTTTCAGATCGGAATCTTTAAAAGAGGTTTATGGGCTCATATGGCTGCTTGTCCCTATTTTTACTCCTGTACCGGGAATCTTAATAGGGGTACTAGTAATTGTGTGGTTAGAAAGGCAAATATCCGCAGGGGTACAACAGCGTATCGGACCCGAATACGCCGGCCCTTTGGGAATTCTTCAAGCTCTAGCAGACGGGACTAAACTACTTTTCAAAGAGGATCTTCTCCCATCTAGAGGGGATATTCGTTTATTTAGTATCGGACCATCAATAGCAGTCATATCCATTTTAATAAGTTATTCAGTAATTCCTTTTGGCTATCGCGTTGTTTTAGACGATCTCAGTATAGGTGTTTTTTTATGGATTGCCATTTCGAGTATTGCTCCTATTGGACTTCTTATGTCAGGATATGGATCGAATAATAAATATTCCTTTTTAGGTGGTCTCCGAGCTGCTGCTCAATCGATTAGTTATGAAATACCATTAACTCTATGTGTGTTATCAATATCTCTACGTGCGATTCGTTGGGACATACACTTTTTTTTTGACCTATCTTTTTATTTTCTTTAAGTTGAAAGTTGAAAGTAGTTAATAAACATCTTTATTTTTTATTCATCATCGGATCGGAACGATGAACTAAACCAGATAGTTATATGAGTGAGACAAAACAGCTTACAAATTGGCAGTAAAAGGATTGAGTCTCAGTCCCTAGGTACAAGAGTTAAGCGGAAGTAAAAACAGTAGAAACTGTTTACCCCAAAATTGGTTGATTAGTCATCATAGTTTGAAGCGGGTATAAAAGATCAACCATATGGAGTTTCTACTATTGTCTGGATTACCATCCTGGGGATCGAGCAAAAATGAGTGGACGCTTAGGAACACCAAGGTACACAAAGGATTAGTAATGTATATTAAAGTAAGTTATCCAAAGGAGTATTCTGTATAAAAAATAAAAGGAATTCAACGGGGCTTAAAATTGGTAGAAATGCTTAAGTAGTACTTCCCCATGATCCCGATCCAGAGTATGTATGCTCCTATCCACTGATTAAAGAAATGACTATCAGGAACGAAGTAATCCTTTACTTATACTTATATTCTATTTCTGAACTTTAATTGTTATATTCATTTTTTTTTTTTTTATATCATTTATATCAATCAAATCCATAATTATTATTAAATAATTAAATAAAAAGAAAATATTTCGATATTTAGAATCGAAATTTATTATTTATTTTTCTATGCATATTAATATTAATAGAATAATAGAATAGAATTCTATGATGATTCATAAACTAATATTAATATAATTAAGTAGAATGTCGAATTCTTTTGATTAAGAAAAAGATATGAATCGAATTTTATTGATACAACGATTATTTTATTGACTTGAAAGATTCAGTTATTACTGAACAAATAAAAATGAAAATTTTGAAGGATGAGATCAATTCGGAAGCACTTTTTGTTGTTATTATAGCAGACAGAATTGCATTGGTCTAATTTGGGATTCGCCGATATATCTTTACTCTATCTACTCTAAAACATAGGGAAATAATATCGAATCAGTCCTTAGATTTATTTGTGGCCCTCGAGGAGCCGTATGAAACTGAAGTCTCATGTACGGTTCTGCAGTAGCGATGGAAACAGTGATGTTATCACCGACTATAATTATCTAACAGTTCAAGTACGGTTGATATAGTAGAGGCGCAGTCAAAATATGGGTTTGGAGGGTGGAATCTGTGGCGTCAACCCATAGGGTTTGCGGTTTTTCTAATTTCTTCCCTAGCGGAATGTGAGAGATTGCCTTTTGATTTACCAGAAGCAGAGGAAGAATTAGTAGCGGGTTATCAAACCGAATATTCAGGTATAAAATTTGGTTTATTTTACGTTGCTTCCTATCTCAATCTACTAGTTTCTTCATTATTTGTAACGGTTCTTTACTTGGGCGGTTGGAATCTCTCTCTTCCATACATATCCACTCCCGAGCTTATTGGAATAAATGAAGTGGGTGGAGTCTTTGGAACGACAATTGGTATATTTATTACATTAGCCAAAGCTTATTTGTTTCTGTTCATTCCTATCACAACAAGATGGACTTTACCTAGGATGAGAATAGACCAACTATTAAATCTTGGGTGGAAATTCCTTTTACCTATCTCTTTAGGTAATCTATTATTGACAACATCTTCCCAACTCCTTTCACTGTAAAAGCATACGATATTCTAGATTCATAACTTCGTTCAAACAAGAGACAGAAACATGAAATAATTTATGGATATTCATGCTATGGTTCCTATGGTAATTGGTTTCATGAATTATGGTCAACAAGCAGTACGAGCTGCGAGGTACATCGGTCAAAGTTTCATGATTACCTTATCCCACACAAATCGTTTACCCGTAACTATTCAATATCCTTATGAAAAGTTGATCACATCTGAGCGTTTCCGAGGTCGAATACACTTTGAATTTGATAAATGCATTGCTTGTGAAGTATGTGTTCGTGTGTGCCCTATAGATCTACCCGTTGTTGATTGGAAACTGGAAACTGATATTCGAAAGAAACGATTGCTTAATTACAGCATTGATTTCGGAATCTGTATATTTTGTGGTAACTGCGTCGAGTATTGTCCAACTAACTGTTTATCAATGACTGAAGAATATGAACTTTCTACTTATGATCGTCATGAATTGGCTTATAATCAAATTGCTTTGGGCAGGTTACCAATGTCAGTAATTGAGGATTACACCATTTCCCCAATTATGAATTCTACTCAAATAAACAAAGTCACGAGTAAATCCCTTGATTCAAAAACAATTACCAATTCTTAAGATTCAGCTGTGACCTAAAGGAGCGGAGTTTTTGCCATTTCATTGTGCTGCGGAAATAACTCAAAATCCGAACTATGATTTAGTGGAAGTTACTGTTTGCTTTGGATTGAAAATTCGTGCATATACCCTTGATGGTTTCAAAATATATATATTAATTCCAATTAATAATGAAAAAAAATGTATTAAATGTCTAATAATGTATAACTTTATTAGAAATGTATAATTGAAAATGTAATAATAATAAAATAATAAAAAAAATTATTAGAATTTGAATATAAATAGAATAATACTTCTATTTATATATTATTATTCTATAGAATAGAAATATATAAAACATTTATATAATTATAATATAATAGTAATAGAAATTTTATTTCTAACTAATCTTTTCTTTTGGATAGATAAATGAGATTCAATTAATAAGTGTATCTAGAACAATCCCCGCCCACTCCATTAGGGTTTAATTCAATTAGGAGCATCGCATAACATATCAAAAAAAATAGAAATAGATAGGGTAATTTCTTTTTTCCTGGTCTAGTCAATAAGGTCATGAAACATTTCGACTTTTTTATCTCTTATTTTACATATAATGGATTTACCTGGACCAATACACGATTTTCTTTTAGTATTTTTGGGATCGGGTCTGATAATAGGGGGTCTGGGAGTGGTATTATTTACCAATCCTATTTTGTCTGCCTTTTCATTGGGATTGGTTCTTGTTTGTATATCTTTATTCTATATTCTAGCGAACTCCCATTTTGTAGCTGCCGCACAGCTCCTTATTTATGTGGGAGCCATAAATGTCTTAATCATATTTGCTGTGATGTTCATGAATGGTTCAGAATATTACAACGATTTCCATCTCTGGACCGTTGGGGATGGGGTCACTTTATTAGTTTGTACAAGTATTTTTGTTTCACTAATTACTACTATCCTAGATACGTCATGGTACGGAATTATTTGGACGACAAAATCCAACCAGATTATAGAGCAGGATTTGATAAACAACGGTCAACAAATTGGGATTCATTTATCAACAGATTTTTTTCTTCCATTTGAACTTATTTCTATAATTCTTTTAGTTGCCTTGATAGGCGCGATTGCTATGGCTCGTCAGTAATAAATAATAAAACTTAAAAATCCAAATAAAATAAGACAAAATTTTGTCTGATTCTATTAACTATAAATTTTCTTTCAATTCTATTTTCAAACTGTTCATGTATAAAATAGAAATACATTTAGTTCGATCTATTATCAATACTTTCTTTTATTACGTATTTTTTATATTCTAGTCAATCGAATCGAGGGAATTTTTGTTCATATTGAAAGGAATCGAGATTGGTCAGGAGTCAGTCAATGCTGCTCGAACATGTATTTGTTTTGAGTGCCTATTTATTTTCTATCGGTATCTATGGATTGATTACAAGTCGAAATATGGTTAGAGCACTTATGTGTCTTGAACTTATACTGAACGCGGTTAATATGAATTTCATAACATTTTCAAATTTGTTTGATAATCGCCAATTAAAAGGAGACATTTTCTCCATTTTTGTTATAGCTATTGCAGCCGCTGAAGCAGCTATTGGATTAGCTATTGTTTCATCAATTCATCGTAACCGAAGATCAATTCGTATCAATCAATCTAATTTGTTGAATAAATAGTGGTAATCATAAATATATATGAAATTTCTATAGAAATTTCATATATATTTATAATAGAATATTCACCAATTCAAACTGGTATGTATGACAGAAAAAACATATGACTCTGTTTGCTAAAACACAAGAAATCGAAGTATCTTGGTTCTTTTTCTTCTCATGGACAAATCCAGAAAGAGATTGATTCGAAAACAATTCTGGTAAATCATTGATTCGTCTGGTGTTTAAAATATATGATTTCTTTACTACTTTATACTTTACTAGATTGAAAATCTCTGACGTTCAAAAAATTGATAGATCCAATGTCACATTCAGTAAAGATATATGATACATGTATAGGGTGTACTCAATGTGTACGAGCCTGCCCCACGGATGTATTAGAAATGATACCTTGGGATGGGTGTAAAGCTAAGCAAATTGCTTCTGCTCCAAGAACAGAAGACTGTGTAGGTTGTAAAAGGTGCGAATCCGCCTGTCCAACGGATTTCTTGAGTGTCCGGGTTTATTTATGGCATGAGACAACTCGCAGCATGGGCCTAGCTTATTAATACGTTTCAGAAAACTCCACTTGAATCCATTTGATTTCTCTTTACCGACAAAAACCCGCGCGCAATTATCGGTTCGATAATTGCGGCGCGGGTTTTTCTGGTCAAAGTGTATCTTGTATTTACCACGAAAAATTTTCCTTGGTTAACAATAATTGTTGCTTTGCCGATATTCGCAGGTTCTTCAATTTTATTTTTCCCTCATCGGGGAAATAAGGTAATTCGGTGGTATACTATAGGCATATGTATCCTCGAACTCCTTCTAACGACCTATGTGTTTTGTTATGATTTCCGATTGGATGATCCATTAATCCAATTAGAACAAGATTATCGATGGATAAATCTTTTTGATTTTCATTGGAGACTCGGAATCGATGGACTTTCCGTAGGACCCATTTTACTAACAGGATTCATCACTACTTTAGCTACTTTAGCAGCTTGGCCAGCTACTCGAGATTCACGATTGTTCCATTTCCTGATGTTAGCAATGTACAGCGGTCAAATAGGATCATTTTCTTCTCGAGATCTTTTACTTTTCTTCATTATGTGGGAGTTAGAATTAATTCCGGTTTACCTACTTTTATCCATGTGGGGAGGGAAGAAACGTTTGTACTCGGCTACAAAATTTATTTTGTACACCGCGGGGGGCTCCATTTTTCTTTTAATGGGAATTCTGGGTATGGGTTTATACGGTTCCAACGAACCAACATTAAATTTTGAAACATTAGCTAATCAATCCTATCCTGCGGTATTGGAAATAATATTCTATTTTGGATTTCTTATTGCTTATGCTGTCAAATCGCCGATTATACCTTTACATACGTGGTTACCAGATACACACGGAGAAGCACATTATAGTACATGTATGCTTCTAGCCGGAATCTTATTAAAAATGGGGGCGTATGGATTGGTTCGGATTAATATGGAATTATTACCGCATGCCCATTTTCTATTTTCTCCTTGGTTGGTGATAGTGGGCACAATGCAAATAATCTATGCAGCTTCAACATCTCCTGGCCAACGCAATTTAAAAAAGAGAATTGCCTACTCCTCAGTATCTCATATGGGTTTCACAATAATAGGAATTAGTTCCATAACGGATAAGGGACTCAACGGAGCCATTTTACAAATAATCTCTCATGGATTTATTGGTGCCGCGCTTTTTTTCCTGGCAGGAACAACTTACGATAGAATACGTCTTCTTTATCTTGACGAAATGGGAGGAATTTCTATTCCAATGCCAAAAACTTTTACGATGTTTAGTAGCTTCTCAATGGCTTCTCTTGCGTTGCCGGGAATGAGCGGTTTTGTTGCAGAATTAGTAGTATTTTTTGGAATAATTACCAGCCAAAAATATCTTTTAATTCCCAAAATCCTAATTACTTTTGTAATGGCAATTGGAATGATATTAACTCCTATTTATTCATTATCTATGTTACGCCAGATGTTCTATGGATACAAGCAATTTAATGCCCAAAACCTGCATTTTTTGGATTCTGGACCCCGAGAACTATTTATTTCGATTTGTATCTTTTTGCCTGTAATAGGTATTGGGATTTATCCGGATTTTGTTTTCTCCCTATCAGTTGACAAGGTAGAAGCCATTCTATCTAATTACTTTTATAGATAGTTTTCATCAATAAGAAAGATAAGACACAAAAAAATCCTGTAATTGGAAGATTTACAAAATCGTTCGTTGGATAGGGACAATGGGAAAAAGTATTATTAGTTTATCCTTCTCTTAAATAAAAAAAAAGAATTAAGTGAATTATAGAATCAAAATAGTGGCTTTTTTTGAGAATCATTTGAATCGCTACTTGGACTTGATTCAAATGATTCTCAAAAAAAAACTCACACAAACTCTCCTTATCATATAAGCTATCCCCATGTATTGTATGAGTCGTCCTTTCTTTAAAGAAATTTTAATTTAATGTGAATGAACCGTAACTATGTAGTCCTATTCCTAATAGGTTGACCCCGAAATAACATATCCAAATTATAAGAAATCCCGTAGAAGCCAAAATTGCAGAATTTTTGCTGCCCCAATTATTATTTGTTCTAGTGTGTAAATAAATTGCGAATATGGTCCAAGTAATAAATGCCCAAGTCTCCTTTGGATCCCAATTCCAATACGATCCCCATGCCTCATTAGCCCATACCGCTCCTGAAAGAATACCTATGGTTAAAAAGAGAAATCCTAGACTAATGACACGACAACTCCAACGATCCAATTGTTGAATCAATTGATACCTATGATAATTCTGAACTGAAAGAAAACAAGTATTTCTTAAAACATTGTTTTTTTCATTCACATATTGGATCTTATCAAAGAAAATTGGCCTAATTAAGAATGATAAACTATCACTTTGACAGAAGATTTCCATATTTTTTCGAAATGTAATGACTAGAAGAGCTACGGATAATAATGATCCGCATAAAAGAGCTGCATAGCTTAATACCATCATACTCACATGCATCATTAACCACTGGGATTGGAGAGCGGGTACTAATATTGTGGATTGATGCATTTCAGTTAAAAGACCTGAAGTAACAAAGCCTTGAGTAAAAATAGCACTTGGTGCAGTTATTGCACTAAAAAGATTTTTCTTTTTATGGTTCCTTATTTTAGGAACCATATGGATAATAGAAAAACTCCATGAAAGAAACATTAATGATTCATATAAATTACTTAAAGGAAAATGCCCCGAATCAATCCAACGAGTAACTAATATTCCGGTTATACAAAACAAAGTCACTATCATAGCCCTTTCTGACGAATTATATAATCCTACGATTTCATGGACGAATAAAGTCATAAAAAAAATTGTAATTACAATTGAAACGATCGAAAAAGAAATGTGAGTTAATATATGTTCTAAAGTCGAAAATATCATAAAAAAATCCTAAAAAAAAAGAGAGAGTCCCTAGGGACGGGATGAAATAAATTCTTGAATTCATTATAGAATTCAATGTATTTTTTTTTATAAGATGCCGCCACTCGGACTCGAACCGAGATGCTCTAGCACTGCTTCCTAAGAGCAGCGTGTCTACCAATTTCACCATAGCGGCTTGTTAAAAATCATAATAGCTCGTCCATATTTAATGGTCGAGATTCAAGGAGTCAATTCAATATCCTTTAGGATACATTAAAAAAAAAGTCGATGAATAGGGAATCACTTTAATTCCTATTTGAACGTTCAATAATCTTCCTAATTTTATTGTAGAATGGTATTAACGGGTTTTGTGCGATTTAAGCTCTCAACAGAGCAGTTTGAATTAGCTAGTTTTGACCCCGATCCGAGCATAGAGAATGTTTTTTCTTATTTCAATTTCATGGATTCGAGATGAGAAAAAAATTCATTGACAAAATGCACATTTTCAATGCAATGAAAAAAAAATTGCGACAGTAAAGCGATCAAGATATCTATATAGATATCTTGATCGAGCCCGCAGTTCATAGATAGGCTCTATATTCGAAATATAGAATCCAATAAAATACATAATCCAAGAAACCCTATTAAAAAAAAACTTATAGTTTGTAAAAACAAAATAAATGAATCGATGGGGAAAATCCCTGCACCACAAAAAACAAATAAAGAACCTATTAAAAAAAAAACAAGATAAAACTTTGTATCGTTTGCTTTATTCTTTTTTTTTGAGTTTGAGTACTTGAATTTCCAATCCAATAGACAGAAGAATTCTTCTACATACCATAATGTGCGATTCTATCTTTTATTGATCGGTTCGATATACAAAATCAAAATAGACAATATTAGTTAATGAGAATAATTCATCTGATAAATGCAATTCACCAATTTTTGGATTCATATCAATTTATATTATTTGAATACTTGATTATTTGTTTGTCGCACAAAAAAACTTTTTGAATTACCGGTAGACAGAGATTTTGCTAAAGAGAAAGCGTTTAGCGCTGCCCAAAATGCTTTGATTTTCCAAATGTTTTTATGAATACGCTTTTTTAATAGCGAAGTACGTTTCTTCGGAACTGCCATTCCCAAATAAAGAGGTTACTCATTGGTATAGTTAAATGTGAAAGACATGTGTTGGTTGTTCAAAATGGATCGTTCCTTCTTTTTATTCCTTATCCATTTTATTGTTACCCCCCCTTTTTTTATTTTACTAGATGATACTTATTTGATAACATCTAATATGAATATGATAACATACAATATTCATATTGTGAATTGCAGAGAGTTTTCCTAGGGAAAAATTGGATATGTGATTCTTTTTTCAAAAGTCATTTTGTTTTTACATTTTTCTTATATACGAAGAAATCAAAATTAGGACGGTACTCTTATAGATCATTCGGATCTATATCCATAGGATCCATTGCTATAGAAATCGAATTGTTTGCTGTTGAAAAATAATAAAAAAAAGGGGTAGGGGGTTCAAATAAGATATCCGTATATTTTCGTCGTGTTAACTTCATTTTTTTTTTATTGTATATTAAAAAAATATTAGAATTTCTAATAACAATGAAAAAAATGAATTCAATGAAAAGAAAAAAAATTGAAACTTTTCAGAATCCTTAATCCTTACCCAATTTATTTAAGAAAACTATACTGTAAAATTCTAAAACAAAAAGTAGAGTAGTTAATCTCTTAAACAATATAAATGATACATGATTTCAGAAAAAAAAAGACTCTTTTTGGAATTTCGTCATCCAGTTCTATACAAAGTGACAGGCAACGAAGTGACAAGTATTCTAGGGTTTCTCATAAAATAAGCATAATATAATATATATTATGGGGTTGGTTTTCCATAAACGTAAGTTGTTTTATTGTAATGGAAACCACTCAATCCCTTCAACAATGAACTAGTTAATGATTCTGAAGAAACTAACTCAAAGAACGAGATCTTTTTTTACTTTTCTTTTTTTATTGTATTGGGTCAAGTTGTTGGCGAATTCGAGGATTCTAATCTGGATTAGAATCAAGTACTTTTTTGGTATAATTCCTTTTCCTTATTCCTTAACTTTACGGACATAAATTGTCGTAATATGGAATGTTAAAAATCTCATATTTAATAACAATAACTAAGTATTTTCCACAGTGATTAAATCCTATCTTTTGGCCAATTATAACTTCTTGAGTTGAATATTTCCAATCTTTGGGAAAGAATCAAAATGATTCAGAATTGAAAGTTCAATTTGAGTTCTTTCATATCCTGTTTCATATCCTTTTTTTTATTATTTATTTATTTGTATTTGATCCTATTTGATATTTGATTTTTTTTATTTAGTTTCTTGCTCCTTTTGAGAGAGAGAAAGGCTGGTGAATTGGAAACAATTTATAAGTGAAAATGAAGAATAAAAAGGTTGGATTTTTTTATGGAATATACATATCAATATGCATGGATCATACCTTTCGTTCCACTTCCAGTTCCTATAGCCATAGGACTGGGACTTCTCCTTGTTCCGACGGCAACAAAAAATCTTCGGCGTGCGTGGGCTTTTCCTAGTGTTTTCTTACTAAGTATCATTATGATTTTTTCAGCCGATCTGGCTATTCGGCAAATAAAGGGTAGTCCCATCTATCAATATGGATGGTCTTGGACCATCAATAATGATTTTTCCTTAGAGTTCGGTCACTTGATCGATCCACTTACTTCTATTATGTCAATATTAATCACTACTGTTGGAGTAATGGTTCTTATTTATAGTGACAATTATATGTCTCATGATCAAGGATATTTGAGATTTTTTGCTTATATGAGTTTTTCCAATGCTTCCATGTTGGGATTAGTTACTAGTTCCAATTTAATACAAATTTATCTTTTTTGGGAATTGGTTGGAATGTGTTCGTATCTATTAATAGGATTTTGGTTCACACGACCAATTGCGGCAAATGCATGTCAAAAAGCATTTGTAACTAATCGTGTAGGCGATTTTGGTTTATTATTAGGAATCTTAGGTCTTTATTGGATAACGGGCAGTTTCGAATTTCGGGATTTATTCGAAATAGTCAATAACTTGATTGATAATAATGGGGTCAATTCTTTATTTCTTACTCTCTGTGCTTCCCTATTATTTGTTGGTGCAATTGCTAAATCCGCGCAATTTCCCCTTCATGTATGGTTACCTGATGCTATGGAGGGACCCACTCCTATTTCGGCTCTTATACATGCCGCTACTATGGTAGCAGCAGGGATTTTTCTTGTCGCTCGGCTTTTTCCTCTTTTCACAAGCATACCTTACACACTGAATCTAATTTCGTTGGTAGGTATAATAACAGTCCCATTAGGAGCTACTCTGGCCCTTGCTCAAAGAGATATTAAGAGAAGTTTAGCCTATTCTACAATGTCTCAATTAGGTTATATGATGCTAGCTTTAGGTATGGGGTCTTATCGAGCTGCTTTATTTCATTTGATCGCTCATGCCTATTCAAAAGCATTATTATTTTTAGGATCCGGATCCGTTATTCATTCAATGGAACCCATTGTTGGATATTCTCCTGATAAAAGTCAGAATATGGCTCTTATGGGCGGTTTAACAAAATATATCCCAATTACAAAATTGGCTTTTTTATTGGGTACACTTTCGCTTTGTGGTATTCCGCCTCTCGCTTGTTTTTGGTCAAAAGACGAAATTCTTAATGATAGTTGGTTGTACTCACCAATTTTCGCGATAATAGCCTGTTTCACAGCGGGATTAACTGCATTTTATATGTTTCGGGTGTATTTACTTACTTTCGAAGGGAATTTAAACATTCATTTTCAAAATTACAATGGTAAAAAAAATAGCTCGTTGTATTCAATATCCTTATGGGGTAAAAAAGGAACGAAAACCATAAAGAATAAAATTTTATTCTCAAAAATGAATAAAAAGGAAAAGGCTTCCCTTTTTTCGAAAAAGACATATCCAATTGGTGGAAATTTAAGAAATATGATGCAACCTCTCATTACGATTACTCAGTTTACTAATAAACAAACTTCCCAGTATCCTCATGAATCGGACGATACTATGCTCTTATCACTTCTTACATTGGTCTTATTGACTTTTTTTGTTGGATATACGGGAATTCCTTTTGATCAATTTGATATATTATCAAAATGGTTAACTCCGTCGATAAACCTTTTACATACAAATTCGAACAATTCTCTGGATTGGTATGAATTCGTGACAAATTCTATTTTGTCAGTCAGTATAGCTTACTTTGGAATATTAATAGCGTCTCTTTTATATAGGCCCGTTTATTCATCTTTCCATAATTTTTATTTAATAAATTCATTTGTGAAAATGGGCCCTAATAGAATTTTCTGGGACCAAACAATCAATGTGATATATAATTGGTCATATAATCGTGGGTACATAGATGCTTTTTATGCAATAACCTTAACTAGGGGTATAGGAGGGTTAGCTGAATTAACTCATTTTGTTGATAGACAGGTCATTGATGGAATTACGAATGGGGTTGGTGTTACAAGTTTCTTTATAGGGGAGTGGGTCAAATATATAGGAGGTGGAAGAATTTCTTCTTATATCTTCTTGTATTTATTTTATGTATCAATGTTTTTAGTAATTTCTAACTTACTACTTTCAAGATGAATAATAAGATTGAAAACTCAAGTTCAATAAGAATAAAAATAGTTGATGAAATAAAATAATAGAATTTCAATCAAAATTTCTTAATTTCAATGTAGAAAAGATTTCAAAATCATCACAAACAAACCTCCATTTTCTCTTTTCTATTGAAATTTATCGATTATTATATGATGATTTCTTAACTTTCCATATATTTATATATATATATATAAATATAAGCAGATAGGCTAGAAACGACATCTCTTATGTAAATGACACCAATAGATATGTCAATGACACCAATAGAATAGAATTTCTTAAATGAATGGAATTTGGATTCTATTTCAATTATAGGTATAATGAAATAGAGCCACTTTGAGGTTCCCTATGAAATGAGGCATGGAACGGAGCCACTACGAAGAAGTTCCGAGAGTTACGAAGGAAGCTTCGGGCTCATAGTGGTCATGGGTTGAGAACGGGAATTGAACTCTCTGAGATCTAATTTCCCGTTGTTCCTCAGTAGCTCAGTGGTAGAGCGGTCGGCTGTTAACTGATTGGTCGTAGGTTCGAATCCTACTTGGGGAGATTTTATTTATTCTGAATTAAAGGGCTCGCTTTGACCGTTAGGAGTAGGTAACCCATTCCCTG